GAACTCCATTTTTTAAATGAATTAAGTAAGGTTAAATTTAATAAAGATGAATAAAAAGGCTTATATAAACAGTATGCTATAAATATTCCAAACAAAGCTATACTGACTGAAAAAGTTGCATTTCTAAAAAATTCATACCAATCTACCAAATTTTGTGAATTTTTATGCAAAAGGTTTATCGACGGCGTTAATAATTTTGATAATATATCAAAGTTTATTCCTTTTTGATTAAAAGGAATTCCTATGGCTCCAATAAACAAAGTAAATAAAAGCAATACAAGCATAGGAAATAGAATAGTATTGTCTGATTCATGGGGATAATAGAAAGTTCTTGTATTAAGTCCAAAATTTGCAACAGTAATAAAAGTGTTATTTCTTACATTATTACCAATTTTATATGTTTTCTTGCAAAAAAAAGAAGTTCTTTTCGTATTATTCATTGTTAATAATGGTACTAACCAAAAATTTCTATTACGTTTTTTTTCTTCTTCTTTACCCCATAAAGAGATTGAATAGAAAGAGCTACTTTTTTTTCCACTATAATTTATAAAATAAGTATTTAAGTGTCCTTCAAAAGTAAGTAAATAAATCCGAAACATATAAAATGCGGTTAATCCCGCTGTTGAACAAGCTATTATTGCAAAAATTGGCGAAAACAACAAACTATCATTAATAATTTCATCTTTAGACCAAAAACAAGCAAGGGGGGGAATACCACAAAGAGAAAATGTTCCTACTAAAAAGGCAGTTTTTGTAATCGGCACATGTTTTGTTAACCCACCCATAAGAATCATATTCTGACTTTTATCGGGAGAATATCCAACTATAGCTTCCATTGAATGAATAATGGATCCAGATCCTAAAAACAACAAAGCTTTTGAATAAGCATGAGTAATCAAATGAAATAAAGCGGATCGATAAGACCCCATACCTAGAGCTAACATCATATAACCCAGTTGCGACATTGTAGAATAGGCTAAGCCTCTCTTAATGTCTTTTTGAGCAAGAGCTAAAGTAGCTCCTAAGAGTACTGTTATTATACCTATCAAAGATATTATATACATTATAGAAGGGATCGCTATAAAAAGAGGAAGAAGACGAGCTACAAGAAAAATTCCCGCCGCTACCATAGTAGCAGCATGTATAAGAGCCGAAATGGGGGTAGGGCCCTCCATGGCATCAGGTAACCATACATGAAGAGGAAATTGTGCGGATTTAGCAATAGGACCCACAAATAATAGAAATGCACATAAAGTAAGAAATAAGAGATTTACTCTATTATTTAAAATTAAATTATTGAATATTTCGAACAAATCCTGAAATTCGAAACTGCCAGTTATCCAATAAAGACCCAAAATTCCTAATAATAAACAAAAATCCCCTACACGATTAGTTACAAAAGCTTTTTGACAAGCATTCGCTGCAATAGGTCGTGTGAACCAAAAACCTATTAATAAATACGAACACATTCCAACTAATTCCCAAAAAAAATAAACTTGGATCAAATTAGAACTAGTAACTAATCCTAACATTGAAGTATTAAAAAAACCCATATAAACAAAAAACCTCAGATATCCTTGATCATGAGACATATAATTGTCACTATAAATCAGAACCAAAATTCCAACAGTTGTAATTAATATTGACATAATAGAAGTAAGTGGATCAATAAAGTAACCAAACTCAAAAGAAAATTCATTATTTATGGCCCAAGACCATACATTTTGATGAATGCAATTTAGATAAATTTGTTGAATAGATAGATAGAATGAAAAGATCATAACTATACTTAACAAAAAAATACTCAGAAAAGTCCACATACGTCGAAGGTTTTTTGTTGCTGTTGGAAAAAGTAGAAGTCCAACTCCTAGTAAAATAGGTACTGGAAGTGGAATAAAAGGGATGATCCATGAATATTGATATGTATGTTCCATAAAATAAAAACCCTTTTTATTTTATTCTTAAATTTTTTATTTCTTATTCACTGGTTTGTATATATAGTTTTTTCAAAGGAGACAATAAAAAAGCACGTGATTTCAAACCTAAATAGAAATTTTTTCGAAGTAGTATAATCCTTCATAAATCTTTGAAAAGAACTATCTATTCAAATCCAAAAATTAGAAGTTATTCAATAATATTACTAAGTTACTGTCAAAAAAATTATTTTTCTTTTTTTTATTACTACTAAATAAAATTGTGATTTTATGCAGATACAAAAAAAAGTGAATTAGAATTCCGTATTACAATAATTTATATACATATATTAAGAATAGAACAAAGATTTACACAAAAAAATACTTAATATTAATTTTATAATAAAAAAACTTTACCTAAAAAAAGTTATTGGAGTTTGATTATTTAGAATTATTTAAGGAATTTATTTTAATTATGGAATTTAGTGATTGTCTTCCAGTACACTTACACTAAGTGAGCTTTTTTTTTTTCAAGAAATATTATTAGAATCGATATTATATATATATATATATTAAGTTACGAAATTACATAATTTTATTTCTAATATAATCTATTCAGTATAGATTAATTAAATGAGGATTCTCGTACAAATTTCAAACATTAAATAAAAAAGAATTTTTTTAATATTTTAATAAAAAACAGTTGGGTTTTAAACTTTTGAATGTCTTTTTTGTTTTGAAAATAATATATAAGAAATTGAAAATAATATATAAGAAAATTTGAAAGAAAAAAAACTCGATACGGAGTGGAGTACGAAAGAATAGAATAATAAATGTCTTTGACATCCAATTATACCGCTGAAATTTTTTTTTTCATTTTTGAATGGCAGTTCCAAAAAAACGTACTTCTATCTCGAAAAAGCGTATTCGTAAAAAAATTTGGAAAAAGAAGGGATATTGGACATCGTTGAAAGCTTTTTCGTTAGGGAAATCACTTTCGACAGGTAATTCTAAAAGTTTTTTTGTACAACAAAATAAATAAAAAAACTAGAATAATTAGAATTAGCCTAATTAAAAAACAAATTTTTTAGAATAAAAAAAAATAAATAGGAACCAAAAGAGGCAAAAATAATATATAAATAAAAAAGATAAAAAAGAAAGGTTCACTTTTCTTTTTTTTTTTCAAAAAAGGGATCCTTATTTACCTTTACCCATTACTAACTTGATGCAATAATAAATAAAGATCTTGTATTTCCTCGTTAAGAGGAAATACAAGATCTTTAAACGAAATAAATAGGTTCTTGAAATTTATTTAAGTTAAAAATTTTTCACTTTATACCTTTAGGAATTTTTATTTCTCTGAATTATTCTTTACTTGGAATCAAAGTTATAAAAGCATCTATCCACAATTCAGTGACTATTAGATAATTCTTATTAGATAATAATAATAAATAATAATATATTATATGATTTTTCAGTGTTCAAAAAATCTTATGTTTGTACTGTTTTGTTTGTAAAATATAAAAAGATGCCTCAAAATATCTATTTTGATAATTATTTTTTTTTATTTCTCTTGAGAAATTAGGAAAATCTGATTTTATTTAAAATTTCTAAGGATTTTGGAGAAGTTTTAATTTTTAGAAAAAGCATTTTTTTTCATGAAATGAATTTCATTGGCTTCTTTATTTAAATTTGAATCTCGACGATTTAATAAAAACTTGTTAGTATTGTTTTGAACAAGTTGCCGCTATGGTGAAATTGGTAGACACGCTGCTCTTAGGAAGCAGTGCTAGAGCATCTCGGTTCGAATCCGAGTAGCGGCATAAGATCTTATAAAAGAAATATTTTAAGTTTTATAATCAAATAATCAAATGATTGAATACCCGATTTTTTCTAAAATCGGGTAAAACAAAGTATTAATTTATTAATTTTTAACAAATTTTTTATGATTTTTTCAATTTTAGAGCATATATTAACTCATATATCTTTTTCGGTCGTTTCAATTGTACTGACAATTTATTTTTTAACTTTATTAGTTAATTTAGATGAAATCATAGGATTTTTTGATTCATCAGATAAAGGAATCATAATTACGTTTTTTGGTATAACAGGATTATTATTCACTCGTTGGATTTATTCAGGACATTTTCCATTAAGTAATTTATATGAATCATTAATTTTTCTTTCATGGGCTTTTTCAATTATTCATATGGTTTCCTATGTTAATAAAAAAAAAAAAACTCACTTAAACGCAATAACTGCGACAAGTGCTATTTTTATTCAGGGTTTTGCTACTTCAGGTCTTTTAAAAAAAATGCCTCAGTCTGCAATATTAGTACCAGCTCTCCAGTCCCAGTGGTTAATGATGCACGTAAGTATGATGATATTAGGCTATGGCGCTCTGTTATGCGGATCATTATTATCAATCGCTCTTCTAGTCATTACATTTCGCAAAGTCGGACCTACTTTTTGGAAAAAGAATATAAAAAAAATTGTTTTAGTAAATAAATTATTTTCTTTTGATGGACTTTACTACATAAACGAAAGAAATTCTATTTTACTACAACAAAACAGTAATTTTTGTTTTTCTAGAAATTATTATAGGTATCAATTGATTGAACAATTAGATTATTGCAGTTTTCGGGTTATTAGTCTTGGATTTATCTTTTTAACCGTAGGCATTCTTTCAGGAGCTGTATGGGCGAATGAGACATGGGGTTCATATTGGAATTGGGATCCAAAAGAAACTTGGGCATTTATTACTTGGACGATATTCGCAATTTATTTACATATTAAAACAAATAGGAATATTAGGGGTATAAATTCTGCAATTGTGGCTTCGATAGGCTTTTTGTTAATTTGGATATGCTATTTTGGCGTGAATCTTTTAGGAATAGGTTTACATAGTTATGGTTCATTTACATCGAATTAAATAAAACATTCACCAAAAAATAAAGGAATCCAAATAAAAAACAATAGTATCTAGATATAACTTCATATAAGTTATAAGTTAACAAATCTAATTTAGTTTTAGTAGTAAATAATCCAGAACCTTTTGAATCAAGTAGTACAATGATTCAAAAGGTTCTCACAATACAAAGACCAAAGGCTTCTGATTACAATTCAATTTAATACTTTTTTTTTTTTTCCTGAAAACTATCCATAAAAATAATTAGATAAAATGGATTCGACCTTGTCACTTGCTAATGAGAGCACAAAATCAGGATAAATCCCAATACCTATTATGGGTAGAAGAATAGAGATTGAAAGAAATAACTCTCGGGGTCCAGAATCAAAAAAAGAAAAGTTTTTTATATTAATTAACTTGTATCCATAGAACATTTGGCGTGACATAGATAATAAATATATAGGAGTTAATATCATTCCACTTGCCATTACAAAAATAATTAAAATTTTTGAAATGAAGAAATATTTTTGGCTGGTAATTATTCCAAAAAAAACGATTAATTCTGCAACAAACCCACTCATGCCCGGTAATGCAAGGGAAGCCATCGATAAGATAGTGAACATTGTAAATATCTTTGGAATGGAGATAGCCATTCCACCCATTTCATCAAGATAAACAAGCCGAATTCGATCATAACTCGTTCCTGCCAAGAAAAAAAGTGCAGCGCCAATAAATCCATGAGAGATTATTTGTAAAATAGCTCCATTAAGTCCAGGATCCGTTATAGAACCAATACCTATAATTATAAAACCCATATGAGATACAGAAGAATAGGCTATTCTCTTTTTTAAATTACGTTGACCGGGAGATGTTGAAGCTGCATAAATTATTTGGATTGTACCGACTATCATCAACCAAGGAGAAAACATAGAATGGGCGTGAGGTAATAATTCCATATTGATTCGAACCAACCCATATGCTCCCATTTTTAATAAGATTCCAGCGAGAAGCATACAGGTACTGTAATGTGCCTCGCCGTGGGTGTCAGGTAACCAAGTATGTAAAGGTATAATGGGTAATTTCACGGCAAAAGCAATAAAAAATCCAATATAAAATAGTATTTCGAGTGTGACAGGATAGGATTGATTAGCTAATAGTTCTAAATTTAATGTTGGTTCATTCGAACCATATAAACTTATACCTAAAACTCCTATTAATAAAAAAATAGAACTTACTGCAGTGTATAAAATAAATTTTGTAGCTGAATACAGACGTTTCTTTCCACCCCACATGGATAAAAGTAGATAAACGGGAATTAATTCTAATTCCCACATAATGAAAAAAAGTAAAAGATCCCGAGAAGAAAATGATCCTATTTGACCGCTGTACATTGCTAACATCAGGAAATGAAATAATCGGGAATCCCGAGTAACTGGAAAAGCCGCTAAAGTAGCTAAAGTAGTAATAAATCCCGTCAGTAAAATCGTTCCTATCGAAAGTCCATCTATTCCCAGTCTCCAGTAAAAATCAAAAAAATTGATCCATTTATAATCTTCAGACAGTTGAATTAATGGATCGTCCATTTTAAAATTATAATAAAAAGCGTAGGTCATTAGAAGAAGTTCTAAAATACAAATGCATATAGTATACCATTTATTTACTTTATTTCCCCTATGCGGGAGAAATAACATTAACGAACCGGCAGATATTGGAAAAAGAACAATTATTGTTAACCAAGGAAAATCATTCGTGGTAAAGACAAGATACACCAGGTCCAAAGAACGCGTACTCAAAAATATATATAAATAAAAAATATAATTTAACTTTTTTGAGTACGAGTACTTGTCAATAAAAAAAAAAAAAAGAAAATGTATTCCAAATTTATTCAAATGAGGTTTTCGGTAACGTATCAATAAGCTAGACCCATGCTTCGAGTTGTTTCATGCCATAAATAAACTCGAACGCTCAAAAAATCCGTTGGACAGGCAGATTCACATCTCTTACAACCAACACAGTCCTCGGTTCTTGGAGCGGAAGCTATTTGCTTAGCTTTACATCCATCCCAAGGTATCATTTCTAATACGTCTGTAGGGCATGCTCGGACACATTGAGTACATCCTATACAGGTATCATAAATTTTTACTGAATGTGACATAGGATCTATAGTTTTTTGAATGTCATAAATTTTCAATCTAGTAAACTTCTAACTAAATGATATATTAAAATACTAGATGAAGCAATGATTTCCTTTAATAGAATTTTTGTAATGAATTCTGGCTCAATTGATTAAAAAATGGGGCTAAAATACTTTGATTTCTTAGATTTTCACAAATATAATCGAGTAAGTCATAACCTATTATATATATATATATATATGAAAATTTCAACCTATAATTTTTTGAATTATGCTACTTATTTAATAAGGTCGATTGGTTGATACGAGTTGATTTTCTTTTACGATAAATTGACGAGACTATAGCTAATCCAATAGCTGCTTCAGCAGCTGCAATTGCTATAACAAAAATGCAGAAAATATCCCCCTTTAGTTGGGAATTATCAAAAAAATCAGAAAATGTTACGAAATTCATATTAACTGAATTGAGTATAAGTTCAAGACACATAAGAGCCCTAACCATATTTCGACTCGTGATCAATCCATAAAGACCAATCAAAAATAAATAGGCACTCAAAACAAGTACATGTTCGAGTATCATTCAGAAACTCCTTATCAATTTTGATTTAGTTAAATTTAAATATGAATAATAAAAAAAATTCACCGGATTCAATCAACTAGAATATAACAAAAAAGTACGAATAAAAACTATATTAGGGAAAAAATATTTCAAATATATATAAAATATAAAAATTTATATTTAAAATCTGAAATAGTATTCAATCAAATTTAATTGAATAAACGGAAAAAATATCATAACATACACAAAGTTTTCTTTGGTCTTTACTAAATTAGAACTTTTTTTATTGACGAGCCACAGAAATTGCACCTATCAAAGCAACTAAAAGAATTATGGAAATGAGTTCAAATGGAAGAAAAAAATCTGTTGATAAATGAATTCCTATTTGTTGACTATTACTTATTAAATCTTGCTCTAGAATCTGGTTTAATCTTGTAGTCCAAATAACCCCGTACCATGACGTATCGAGAATAGTAGAAATTAATGAAAAAAGAATAGTTGTACAAACCAATGAAGTCATCCCATCCCCAACGGTCCACAGATTGAAATCTGTGGAATATTCTGAATCATTCATGAACATCACAGCAAATATGATTAAAACATTTATGGCCCCCACGTAAATAAGGAGTTGTGCAGCAGCTACAAAATGGGAATTTGATAGAATATACAATAAAGATATACAAACAAGAACAAATCCTAAGGAAAAGGCTGAAAAAATAGGGTTGGGAAGTAATACCACTCCCAGACCTCCCACTAGAAGACCGGATCCCAGAAAAACTAAAAGAAAATCATGTATTGGTCCAGGCAAATCCATTATATTATGAAAATAAGAAAAAAATCGAAATCCTTTTCATGACCTTATTAATTTAACCGGGGAATTTTTTTAATATGTTTCTAATAGAGTGACATTAGAATTTAATGGATATCAATTGATGTAGATACAATTATTAGACAGTTTTGTTTTTTTTTTATTCAAAAGTTTATTTTCAACCTATCTATTTCAAGAAAGTAATTACGAATATATTATATTATATTAAAAGAATGAGCCTTAAATACTTAATATTATTATATAAATACAATATAAGTTTTTAATGAAATTTTTTATAAAATAAAATTCGAACAATTTTGAATTCTTTTTTTTTTATTGATGGGTTTACCCATTTTTTGTTTGAGTTGAATTCAAAATTGTTCGAATAGTGTAATCGTCAATTACTGACATTGGTAAACGACCCAAAGCTATTTGATTATAATTCAATTCGTGACGATCATAAGTTGAAAATTCATATTCTTCAGTCATTGACAAACAATTTGTTGGACAATACTCAATACAATTACCACAAAATATACAAATTCCAAAATCAATACTGTAATTAAGCAATCGTTTTTTTCGAATATTAGTTTCCAATTGCCAATCAACAACAGGCAGATCTATAGGACATACTCGAACACATACTTCACAAGCAATGCATTTATCAAATTCGAAATGGATTCGACCGCGGAAACGTTCTGATGTTATTAATTTTTCATAGGGATATTGAATAGTTACAGGTAAACGATTTGTGTGGGATAAGGTAATCATTAAACCTTGACCAATATACCTTGCAGCTCGTAGGGTTTGTTGACCATAATTCATGAACCCGGTTATCATAGGAAGCATATTTATTGTAATTATCTATGAATAATTTTATTTTTGTTTCTTTCTCTTGTTTAAAACAAGTAATGAATATATTGGATTCATTTTCAATTTAGAGTGAAAAGAGTTGGAAAGAAGTTGTTAATAATAGATTACCAAGGGAAATCGGTAAAAGAAATTTCCATCCAAGATTTAAGAGTTGATCCATTCTTAGCCTAGGTAAAGTCCATCTTGTTGCGATAGAAATGAACAAGAACAAATAAGTTTTAGCTAATGTAATAAAGATCCCAATTGTTGTTCCAAAAATTTGATCCCGTTCAAATAGCTGCAGAATAGATATATACGGAATATAAATATTCCAACCGCCTAAGTATAGAACTGTTACAAATAATGAGGAAATTAATAGATTTAGATAAGAAGCAACGTAAAATAAACCAAATTTGATACCTGAATATTCAGTTTGATAGCCTGCTATTAATTCTTCTTCCGCTTCTGGTAAATCAAAGGGTAACCTCTCGCATTCTGCTAGGGAAGAAATTAGAAAAATGAAAAAACCTATAGGTTGACGCCACAAATTCCATCCCAAAAAACCATATTTTGATTGTGCCTCAACTATATCAACTGTACTTAAACTGTTAGATAATCCTAGTCGGCGATAACATTACTATTCTCACCGCTATTACAAAACCGTACATGAGGTCTTCGCCTCATACGGCTCCTCGGGGGGCCATAAATAAATCTAAGGACCATATTAGTATTCTTTAGATGAATATGATGTGTTCTAAAATGGATTAAATATAAAAATATCTGGGGTCCAAAATTATACCAATGGAATTCTGTCTGCTCAAATTTTAAGAATAAAAAAAGCGCTTCGGAATTCATCTCATCCTTTACAAATTTTAATTTCTATTTGTTGAGTAATAACTTAATCCTTTAATAAAATACTCCTTGTAAAAAAAAAAAAAGAGGTATTTCAGCCCATCGTGGTTTTCAATTACGAAAAAGAATTAGACATCCTATTAGTTTATTATTCATGACAGAAATTCTATTTTATTTTCGAAATATATGAAAAAAATATCCTTGTTTCGTTCCTATTCTTCGTTCTTTTTTAGAAAAAAAAAGTTGGCGGCCTTAAAAAATAAAGGATTATTTCGTTTCTGATAGTTATTACATTTATCGGTGGATAGGAGCATACTCTGAATCGGAATCTTGGGGAGTACTGGCTTATTATTTCTACTAATTTAAGCCCCAATTAACCTTCTTTTTTTATCTTATGTTATGCATAAATATCCTTTTGAATTTGGTTAATCTCTATTACAAATTCTTTGTGTATTTTGGTGTTTCTAACCATCCACTCATTTTTACCTAATTGCCGCTCACTTTTTAATACATGTATGTTAATCTATATAACTGATAGTTAAAACGTCATATGGTTAATTTTTTTAACCCGCTTCAAGCCAGGATGACTAATCAACCAACCTTGGGGTAAAGTGATTCTTACGCTTATGTTTATTTCCGTTTAACCTTTGTACATAGGAAATGAGACTCAATTTTTCTTTTTACTGCTAATTTCTGAGCAGTTTTTTTCACTCATATATAACTATCAAATTCCTTTTATTAAGATTAACCTGAAAGAGAAATATATATATATATATTCTGGTTTTAAACTTATTCGTCTAGAAGAAACGGAATAGTAAAAATAAACGTTTATGTTTCAACGAATCGCACGTAGAGATATTGATAAAACACATAGAGTTAATGGTATTTCATAACTAATCGATTGGGCAGCAGCTCGCAGACCACCTAAAAAAGAATATTTATTATTTGATCCATATCCTGACATAAGAAGTCCAATCAGAGCAATACTTGAGATGGCAATCCATAAAAAAATACCAATATTAAGATCCGCTAAAACAAGGTGATTGCTAAAGGGAATTACTGAATAACTTAGTAAAATTGCGATAACTGCTATAGATGGTCCAATACTAAATAAAGGAGTATTGCCTCTAGATGGACGAAGATCTTCTTTGAAAAGTAGTTTTGTCCCGTCGGCTAGAGCTTGAAGAATTCCCAATGGGCCGGCGTATTCAGGTCCAATACGTTGTTGTATCCCTGCAGATATTTCTCTTTCTAACCACACAATTACTAGTACACCTGTTATGATTCCCAATACAAGAGAAACTATAGGGACAAATATCCATATGAGTCCATATACCTCTTTTAAAGATTCCAATCTAACAAAAGAATTTATAGTTTGTACTTCTGTTGCATAAATTATCATTTTAACGATCAACTTCTCCCATAATTATATCTATGCTACCGAGTATCGTCATAATATCAGCCAATTTCATTCTTTTAACTAGTTCAGGAAGAATTTGCAAATTAATAAAACCCGGTGGTCGGATTTTCCATCTCCAAGGAAAACCACTTTGATCTCCTATGATAAAAATTCCCAATTCCCCTTTTGGCGCTTCAACTCTTACATAAAGTTCTTGTTTTGATAATTCAAAAGTAGGAGAAGGTTTTTTACTAATGAATCGATATTCAAAATCATTCCATTCGGGATTTATTTTTCTATCAAAGCTTCTGCTTTCTAAATTCTCATAGGGACCCCCTGGAAGTCCTTCCAGAGCCTGTTGAATAATTTTTATGGATTCTGTCATTTCGCTAAGTCGTACTAAATAACGAGCTAATGAATCTCCTTGTTTTTGCCACTGAATTTCCCATTCAAATTCATCGTAAGACTCATAACGATCAACTTTACGAAGATCCCATGGTATTCCGGATGCGCGTAGCATTGGTCCGGATAAACCCCAATTTATTGCTTCTTCCCCACCAATAATCCCAACTCCTTCAACCCGTTCTAAAAAAATCGGATTTCGTGTAATAAGTTTTTGATATTCAACAACCTCTGTTAAAAAATAATCACAAAAATCTAAGCATTTATCTATCCAACCATAAGGTAAATCGGCCGCTATTCCTCCAATACGAAAAAAATTATGCATCATTCTCATACCGGTGGCAGCTTCGAATAGATCATATACAAATTCTCGTTCTCTGAAAATATAGAAAAAGGGAGTCTGTGCACCAATATCTGCCATAAAAGGGCCGAGCCATAACAGATGAGAAGCTATACGACTCAATTCCAGCATAATTACTCTGATATAGCTGGCCCTTTTAGGAACTTGAATATTTCCTAATTGTTCTGGTCCATTTACTGTTATTGCTTCTGTAAACATAGTAGCTAAATAATCCCATCGCGTTACATAAGGTAAATATTGTATAATAGCTCGGTTTTCTGCAATTTTTTCCATTCCTCTGTGTAAATAACCCAATATGGGTTCACAGTCAACAACATCCTCACCATCTAGAGTAACAATTAAGCGAAGAACACCATGCATGGATGGGTGGTGAGGTCCCATATTGACTATCATAAGATCTTTTCCTGTAACTGGTCTCTTCATAAGTTTTTCCTTGATTCGTTCTGGCATGAATTATATTGCTGAACAAGAAGTTTATCAAAAAATTCAAGATCTAAAAAATTAACTCATTCACAATTTTTGAATTTAACGAGTTTTTAATTCCCGAATATTCAACTGATTAATTAATTCTTTATAACGTACTCTATTTTTTTTTGACAAATAAGCCAGCAGTCGTTGACGTTTTCCCAGAATTTTTCGTAGACCCCTCTGAGATAAATAATCTTTTCTGTGCAATTCCAAATGTGAAGTAAGTCTTCGTATCTTATTAGTGAAACTAAATACTTGAACTTCAACAGATCCCCTGCTTTCTTCTTTTTTTTCTTGAAATGAAATGAATGAATTTTTTATCATAAAAAGAAATCCTTCCCTTTTTAATATGAATTGAAAGATATTAATTTTACTGATCAGTAATAATAATGGTAGTTTTTTTGTACAAGGATCTTAATTTAATTATGCACTTCTTAATTCTAAAAAAAAAGTCTAAATTTAGATCTAAAAAAAGGAGGATTCTGTTAATTTATTTATGGATCTGTTCGGATTGGGGTTGGTATCTATGTCATTGATTAAATGAATCTCATGTATAAAGATTTAATTAAAAAAATCCCTCATTTTTTTCCTACAATTGTTTTCATATACCGTAACTTATATTATATATATAGTAAAAATAGATTATATATAGTAAAAAGGATCTATCATTAATGAATTTGAAATCGCGTATACATATGTATTCTTATCATACTGAAATGATTTCCGTTAGTAGTATTAAACCAATAGCGATTCATACAAGCTAAATCTTCTAATCTAAAATTGGGCCAAAGAAAGGATTTTAATTTAATTAGGTTATTGTTATCCTTCTCAAGATCTTTCTTTTTATGCAAAACTGTGGTCAAGTTTTGAATATTCTTATCAAACCTTGAATTTCTATCCCTGGCATTTTTTTTTTTTAAGTTCAAACAAATTAGAATTCGAAATTCTCTACGTCGTTTAGGGGATAGAATATTTTCAGGGACAAAAAAATCATAATTATTTTTTTTATCAATATAGCTTTTTTTTTTATATCTTTTACTTATTTTGTGTTTATTTTTATGAACCAATGAAATACCTATGGTTCTATATATAATAAGTTGTCCATTGTTTTTTACAGATAAACGAACAGGTTCAATAATCAATATTCCTTTTTTCATTAATTTTGTAAAAGTGAACTTCTTCTCAATCATTAGAATATCTAGGCTCATCTCTCCTCTTTCAATAGAGGATATCGCTATCTCGTTTGGATTTTTTAGTCTAACCAAGAAACAGTATATTTTTATATTATTTAGAATTTTTTGATTTAAAAAACAATTCCATCGCAATTGAAAACGCGAATACCTTGTGAGAAATAAATCAAGTTGCGTTTCGGTATTGCTTTTGTATTGTTTTTGATTTTTACGTTTTTTTATCTTCGATTCTGCATAATTTTCTTCAATATTTTTTTCTTGGTTTGATAGAGCTGATTCAGGATTTATTGTTTTTTCTTTATCTGATTCAAGCTCTCCTTGATCCGCCGATTCTTTATTTAGATTAAAAAATTGAAGGGATTTTGTTTCGTTTGATGGTATAAAACCTTTTTTATTTAGAGTGATCTTTTTATTAACATTTTTTTTTTCATTAAAATTGAAAAGAAGTAATTTAATTGGTATGACCCACGGTTTTATTTTATATGTACTAGAAAAAAAGAGAAATTCTGGAAAGAAAAAAAATTCAAAATTTGTTATACGATGATTTAGTATTTCTTCATTCATTCCCATCCAATCAAAAAATAAAATTTTTTGATTGGCAAGACCCGTCTTAGTTATTTTATAAATTCTTTGAGAATTCTGAACTTTATTCTTAATATATTTTTTTTTACTTGTAGTATCAACCCAGGGCTCAATATTGACTTTTTTTCTAAACCAAAAGTTGAGAATTCTCCAATCCAAATATTTTCTATGCCGAATTTCCCTTATACCCAAAAGATTATATTTTTCTAGAAAACAAGAGACTAAATTATTATCTAGAGCAATGCCTATCGACCTGTCAAAAAATTTTTTTGTAGAATGAATAGATTTGTAGCAAAAAAAATTATATATAGAATCTTTTTTTAAATTATGTTTTGGATTTAATAATGAGTTGGCCTCAAAACAATTTTGTTTTTTGTAATTATCAAATTTGTTTTTTTCATATGAATCCTCTTTGGTTAAGCTTGGATTTAGAACTAGAGAGTCTTGGTTTATTTTGTTTTTCCATTTTTGGGTTACTAATCTAGCCCATGGAATCTGAGGTAAATTGTATTGAGAATTACTTCGTAACCAGTTTTTCCATTGATTTACTTCGGAATTAAAAAAGATTTTATCTTTCAATTCATAATGAAAGATTCCTTGTTCTTTAAAAACATCCTTTATTTGATTCTTAACAAAAAAGGATGTTATGCATATGTTATAGTCAAGAACAGCCTTTAATTTAGAAAAGTTACTAACTTTAATTTGTGATAATTTGTAAAATACATATGCTTGTGATAAAGAGCATAGGTCATAACTTAAAAATTTTTTTTTTGATATTAAATTTTTTATAGTGGAAATAAAAAAAATGGTATTTTTTTTTTTATTAATTGTTTCTCCATTTTTTTCATTCTTGTAAATATATTTATCAAGAATTGTTTTTGTTGATTCAAAAAAAAGTTGTGTAGTACTTCTTGGAATTTTAATGATACCTAGAAAAATAGCTATAGACTTTTGTTCAATGCAAAAGTAAAAAAAAAAAAAAGATTTACGAATTAATCGGGTATTTTTTCTTTTGAATGTCTGCCAACTTTTTTTTGATGACTCAATTATTTTAGAATCATAACGCGGTTTGTTACAACTATTAGTTAGGTTTTCTTTTTCTTTGGAAATTTCTTCTGTTTGATTTCTGATTGTTTTTATTCTATCAATCAAATTCAAATTTTTGATTTTGTTTTCGCTGAATGAAGAATTTGCCCACTCCATGGATTTTTTTTGAACAGATAGTTCATGAATTATCTGATTACTCATTATTGAATCTTTTTTAGTTTCATTTAATTCATTTATTTTTCTCAGGCCAACTAATGGAATTTTATTTTTGTTTGAGAGGTTTTTTTTTTTTACTTTTAGAAAAAGAAAGTTTTTGATAATCCATTTTTTAATTTCTTTTGCGACTTTTCGGAAAATTGTTGCTCTTTCTTTGAAAATCCTTAAAACAAGAAAAGACTTAGTATTGACTTTTTTGATTCTTTTTTTTAATTCTTTAGAAATAGGTTCAAAAAAAGAAGGCTTTTTTTTTGCAGAACCAAACGGTAGTTCAGTTTCCAGTCCCCAAACTGTTAAAAAACAAAAATCATTTTTTTCTCCTTTGTCTTTTTTTTTTTTTAGTCGAGTATTCAGAGATGATTGAAATTTAGATTTATGCCAAGGTTTCAGATAAAAAGGAAATAGGATTTTTATCTGAATACCATCCATTAACCAGTTTCTTGGAAATTCTGTTTCGGATAGTTGAACCCCATTATAAGTACATTTCACATGCATTTCGCGTTTCCAATCCTTTAAATCCTCAGACCACTCGGCAGTTTGAAATAATAAAAGACGGGTGCTATTTTTAATTATTATCAATAAAGGTAATATAATATATTTTCTAAGAATAGATTGAGTTACTAAGAGAGAACCTCTTAGTATTTGAGCAAATAGGAAGCTATCCCAAGTTTCTGCAATTTCTATCCGTCTTTTTTCTTTTATTTTTGATTGTTCTTCTTCGTTTTTATCAATTTTATCAAAATTTTTTTTTTTTTTTTTTCCACATAAAATTTCTAAGAATTTTTTTTTTTAGCACCCATATATCAAACGAAAAAAAAAAAGGTTTATCTATTCTATCAAAAAAAAGGGGGGAATGTACTTTTGCTTGAAAAAATTCTAAAATAATAGTTTTACGCCTTTGGGAACGCATGGATCCTTTAATTATCTCTCGACGAAAATCAGATTGTTGTGAATAACGGATCAAAGCCATTTCATCTTTTTGATCAGAATTTTTATTATTTTTGAGATTAATATAAATCTTGTTATCCGGCTCTTTTTCAGTAAAAACCACTACACGTTTTGCTTTTCTTGAACGAATTCCAGGCTCCGTTGGTACAATTTCTTCAGTTTCGCCTTCCAATTCTTCCAACTCACTTGTTAATTTGTATGACCATCGAGGAACTTTTTTATTTATTTCATGGAAATAAATAAAATTTTTTAAAAGAGTTTGATCATTGTTATCAGTTATAACGACATCAAATAAAAATTTGAAAATTTTTATTTCTTCTTCTGAATTAATTTTTTCTTCTTGGGGTTCTGAAAAAAAAAAAAGTTTTTTCTCTATTGACAAAGATTTTCTATTAAATTTTTCTATTGTTTGCTCAAATTTGTGATAATTAATCTTAAGAAGTATACCATGAATCTTGTTTATCCAAGATCCTCCTATATTATTTTTTATATAGCTTTCGGTTATGATTTGGAAAGAAGGTAATTTTTTGATTCTTCCGCGAGAGATCCCATGCAAAAATGGATCATAAATTTTAGGTAAATATTCTTTTTTAGTTTTATTATGACAAAATCGAGTTGTTTTTTCCAGTATATTTTCAACAGACCATCCCTTATCTAAAGCTTCAATTCTATTTAAAAATTCGTTTTTTAAGTTTTCCTTTTTTTCTTCATTGATCAAACTCCAACAAGTAGAAACTTGGGCAGAGGGTGCTTTTTTTCTTCTAAATGAAGGTATCTTTTTTTGGATCATTTCAAAAAAAGTTGAAAGGTTGGGGGGATATGTAAAAGATATTCGTTCTTTTCCATCACTTCGGCATGTAG